GTGGAATCGGAAAGCACTAAGTACAAGCAAGATACACAGTTGCCCCTTGGAAGTCTCAAGGGAATGTGACTAATGGAATATGTAGGAATAGTAAGACCTACTGTTGCCTTTGATAAACAAAAAGCAGAAAAAAAAATATACCACCAAGATATATAACTATCTATCACATACTCCTAATTTCCCATCTAAGCCTTACTGTCTCTACTTCTGTGAAATGTGAAACAATTGGAAGACACCCTATTACACTCTTGGATTACATTCTTGGCGGGGTTACCCCAACGAAAGCACTTTTTTCCACTTTTATTCTATAAAAGCCAATCACCCATACAATATTAATTGAAAACCTGAGCACTCAGAGACTCTCATGAGTTTGTATGGATACAAAGTATCTTCAGTTCTTTCCACAACTCCTAATTGGATTCCCCCCCACCCCAGCCTACCCAATCTACCTCAAGACTCAGTCAGTAAACACTAGTAGGGTAAGGTAATTAGGAAGTATTTATAGTCCTTCCTATAACCCCTTCTTGGATCCTAGGAGCAAGGATTTACAGTCTCTTAGGAACCTTCCTTTGAATACACGGATTTACGGTCCCTGACTTTCGTAGTTCTGAATCTCACAATTGAATCTTACTATGGATTTGATTTGATTGATAAATCAAATCAATGGCCTGAACGCATCAGGAATCTGTAATTAAGTGAGTATTTCTTTATTTATATTGGTAATTCATATTGGTATGGTACAGGTTTGGGTCACACCCCGATTTTTGAAGAAATAATTGAAAGTCAACCCCCGATTCTTAAAATTGGGTATCGACAGTCCCCGCCCCTTACCTCTGCTTCTGCCAGGCAAGAATTTTTTGAGTTCTATTAGTTTAGTAGGGTAAGAAATTCCGAGTCTTTTGTTAATCAGGCGACACCCGGATTTGAACTGGGGAGAAAGGATTTGCAGTCCCCCGCCTTACCACTCGGCCATGCCGCCAAAACGATACAAAATAGATATAGATGGGAATATTCTGGGGAATTGCTGAACCATTTCTTTTTTTTTTGATTGGGTCCTGTTGTTCTCTTAGATTGATTGTATTTCAAAACACACAACACCTAAATAAAAGCTTTCCCCTTTTTTCTATTGAAAGAGAAAAATGGATTTCCAGTCACAGAATCCAAAATTCAGAGCAATTTGGAAGCATTAATGATTGTGAATTCATGAATGGTTCTTGGATTTTGATCTCCAATTTGGTTTCCTTAATGACATAACGAGATCAAATTGATATACGACTAATCAGTCTCAATTCTTTTCCATAATTAATCCTTTTCAATTTCAATTATAACAACAATTATGTGTATATGTAAACCCCAGAACAGAAATTCTTACACGGATACCTAGTCAGGTATCTTATCTACATATTCCTATTAGGAAATCGTCGTGCTTGCATTTTTCATTGAATATATTGAATATAAAATCGAAATTTGGATATAGCACGACCTATGTTGCCTCAAGGGAACTTCGATAAAAGATGGGATATACGGATAGCTAGATAGTTATATCTGCATGTACTTAATAAATATGACTTCTCTTACGCACCTCAATCGTATTCTACTAATTAACAAATGGGTAGAAATATCTTTTCTCTCTGCGAATCGTTTTTTGAACAACGGAATCGATGAAATAAATTAAGTGCTAAAATCAAAGTCAACTCTAGACGGTTCCTGATTATTCTGTCTTTATCTCACTCATAGAGAACAGATTCAATTCCGAATCCATTTATGGTACCCAATCTGATCGTAATATCATAAGGTAGAAATTGGATCTATTTTGATATTCTATACAAGACTCCATAAGTCTAAGTGGCAGAATTTTGTTTCCAGGAATGTTTTATCAATTCATTTCCATTTGTATCTGTCGCAAATTCGAATTTGAGTCACATTTTTTTTATTCCTCCGTTCATACGTATTTAGTACATATATATATGTATATGGGGTTGGATAAAATTTCATGTTGTTCAAATGAGCAAAATATACATTCCATCGTTGCTAGATCAATCTATATGGTTCAACGAAGAGTGAGCCAATAGTTGGATTTTTTCGATAAACGGAAAACTTAAGATGTTCCGGGATGGAAATGAGGGAATGTATACAATACCAGGGTTTAGTCAGATACAATTTGACGGATTTTGTAGGTTCATTGATCAAGGCTTGATGGAAGAACTTCATAAGTTTCCAAAAATTGAAGATACAGATCAAGAAATTGAATTTCAATTATTTGTGGCAACATATCAATTGGCAGAGCCCTTGATAAAAGAAAGAGATGCTGTGTATGAATCACTCACATACTCTTCTGAATTATATGTATCCGCGGGATTAATTTGGAAAACCGGTAGAGATATGCAAGAACAAACCGTATTTATTGGAAATATTCCTCTAATGAATTCCCTGGGAACCTCTCTAGTAAGTGGAATATACAGAATTGTAATCAATCAAATATTGCAAAGCCCCGGTATTT